CCTTTTTAATTAAATTAATTTTTAGAATTATAAACAGGGTGAGTAATAAAGAAAAATTTAAAAGTTTAGCTTATATAGAGAAGCAAACAAAAAAAACAAAAAAAGAAGCAAAACAAAAAAAGTGGGAAAAAGAAGAAATAGAACGACTAAGAATAGCAGCTAATTGGGAGATAATTCCAAATGGGATGGAAATTAGAGGTTTATTATTATTATTTCAATCTTTTTTTAGAAAAAGGATTCTACTCCCTTTATTAATAATTGCGAAAAATATTGGACGTATACTTCTATTTCAATCTTCTGAATGGCATGAGGATTTCAAAGAATTGGATAAAGAAATATATGTTAACTGTACTTATGAAGGCATTCCATTATCTGAAAAAGACTTTCCAGAAGATTGGTTGGCGGGCGGTTTTCAGATAAAAATATTATCTCCTTTCCGTTTGAAACCTTGGAACAAATTGAAACTAGAATCAAATAACAAAGAAATTGGTTTTTCTTTTTTAACAGTTTGGGGAATAGAAACAAAATATCCTTTTGGTTCGCCTCGAAAAATCCCTCCGTTTTTTAAACCCATTTTTAGAGAATTAAAAAAAAAAATTTTAACAAAAAAGTATTTTAAAGTTCTAATAGTTTTCAAAAAAAAAACAAAATTACTTTTTAAAAAAATCATAAAATGGATTATTAAAAATATTATTTTGATAACAAAAAAAATAAAAGAACTTTCAAAAGTTAATCCAATATCTCGATTAAGAAAAGTAGCAATAAATGAATCAAGATCAAGAGAATTTAAAAAAGAAAAAGATTCCAATCAGATAATTCACGAATCATCGAATCAAATTATATCTCCGAGTAACATAAAGCATTCATTGATAGAAAAAAGAATAAAGTATCTGGCTGATCGAACAAAGACAATTCTAAATAAAATAGAAAGTACTAATAAAACAAATTATAATGCTAAAAGATCCGAAAAACGGCAAATATTAAAAAGAAGAAATATTCAAATAATTTTTAAATTACCCATTTTTTTGAAAGTTTTCATTGAAAAAATATATCTTTGTATATTTTTATCTAGGATTAATATTCCGAAAACAAATATAAAATCTTTTATTAAATTAATAAAAAAAATTATTATCATTTACAACACTGATGTTAATGTAAAAAAAAAAGAAATAATAAAAAAAATAAATAAAATTCAGTTTATTTCAAGGTCACTTGATATTAATAGTAAAAACAGTTCAAATAATTTTTATAACTTCACATACATATCACAAGCATATGTATTTTACAAATTATCACAAATTCAAGTTAGTAATTCATATAAATTAAGATCTATTCTTAATTACCAAGAATTCCCCCTTTTTCTTAAAACTAAAATAAAAGACTTTTTTGAAAAGAAAGGAATGGTTTTTTCAAAATTTGGTAATAATAAACTTCCAAATTATAAAAAAAATCAATGGAAAAATTGGTTAAAAGGACATTATCAATTTAATTTATCTAATATAAAATGGTCTATATTAATACCAGAAAAATGGCGACATACAGTTTATCTAAATACACGACATTCATATGAAAAAAATCAACTAACAGAATTTGACATATGTTCATTATTATTATCTAATGAAGAAGGATATTCATTATCTAATCAAAAAGATAATTTAAAAAAAAATTATAGATATGATCTTGTATCATATAAATTTCTTAATTATGAAAATAAAACGAAATACTTTTTTTATAGATCTACGTTTCAAGACAATAAAAATCAAGATATTTTATACACGCCCAAAGAGTCTCCTTTTTATATGCCGATAAATATCCTCCTTAAGAAGTATCTAAATAATAATAATATAGAAATGGCCACTACTTTTTATATAAAAAAAATAACTGATAGGAAATATTTTGATTGTATGAGAATGAATAAAATAATGCTAAAGGATTCCATATCAAATCTTGAATCTTGTTTATTCCCAGAATTGGTATTGCTTTATAATGCATATAAAATAGAACCTTGGTTTATACCAAGTAAATTACTTCTTTTAAATTTCAATAAAAATAACAAAAATATTAGTGAAACTAAACAGATCGATGAAAAGGAAAAAAGAAATTTTTTTATAACATTGCAAAAAAAGGATCAAAATAAAAAAGAAAAAGAATCAAAAATCCAAGGAAATTCCGTAAGGTCAAACATGAAAGAGAGGAAAAAGAGAAATCCAAATAATTATGCGTATATGTTCTCTAAACATGATACGCTTTTTCAAATAAAAATAAATAATACTTTTAAGCAAAAACTTTACGAAAATCTCGAGGCATATTGTTTCATGAATAGATCCATAAATCTAGCGAAAAGCTTTCCAGCCTTAATTACCAAGAAAGGAATTAATTTGAAGTTACTGATGATGCCGGAAGATTTAACGACTAATAACTTTGTTGAAAGAGGATTACTTAGTTTCGAAGCCATTCCTTTACCTATACAAAAAGACGGGCAATTTATTATGTATCAAACCATTGGTATTTCATTGATTTATAAGAGTAAACACCAAATGAATAAAAAATACCAAAAGCAAATAACAGTCAAAAATGAAGATAAAGAAAGTTTTAATTTGCTTATTCCTGAAAATATTTTATCATTTAGACATCGTAGAAAATTGAGAATTTTAAGTTGTTTCAATTCAAAAAATATAAATGATATAGATAGAAATCTAATATTTGGAAACAAAAAGAACATAAAAAACAATATCAAAATTTCACATGACAGTAAAGGCTTTTCATCTCAGATTGATGATGAGAAAAATCAATTACTTAAATTAAAACTTTTTCTTTGGCCTTATTATCGATTAGAAGATTTAGCTTGTATGAATCGTTATTGGTTTGATATAAACAATGGCAGTCGTTTCAGTATGTTAAGAGTACATTTATATCCACGATTGAAAAGTTTCAACAATATGAAAACCTTGTTTAGTAAATAATACATTTTTATAGATATCCTATACCTCTACTATTATACAGTAGGGTATAGGATAATAATAGGTAGGACTATATATATGAAAGCAAACACATATTAAGGATCACAAGTTTTATTTACCATTTTTATTAATATTTCAATTAGATCGCAAAATTAATTAACAAAACCTTAGTATTTTTTTCATTTTCAATCTAAATTCAAATTCTTATATGAAAATAGACCAATTATTTCCGTTTCGATATCTATTTATATTATATCTCTTTACAAATTTAAGTAATTGAATTGAATTCATAAAATTACATAGTTCATAACGAAATTAGGATTATATTCTTGTATATACCAAAATTCCACATTAAAATTAATGGCATTATTAATGATTTATAAAATCCATATTTGTAAAAAAGGAAGGGGAATTTTTCTATGATAAAAGATTCATTTATTTCGGTTATTTCTCAAAAAGAAAAGGAAAAAAATAGAGGGTCTGTTGAATTTCAAATATCCAGTTTCACTACTAAGATAAATAAACTTACTTTACATTTGGAATTACACAAAAAAGATTTTTCGTCTCAGATAGGTTTGCGCAAAATTTTGGGAAAACGTCAACGATTGCTGACCTATTTATCAAAAATAAATCAAAAACGCTATAAAGAATTACTAAATGAGTTGGATATTAGAGAGATAAAAACTCGTTAATTTGGGGTGTCATACCATGCGAGCAGAGGTGGACGACGCGGATTGAATTTAATCATTTTAAATTTTAAATATAGAATAACGATTCTATACAAACTTATAATTACACGACCTACAAGAAAAGATTTCATGATAGTCAATAAAAGTACTTACTACCTATAAATTCATAGCGTTTTTCAACTAATTGTTATTCTTGATGGTAAAGATATTATTGATTATGAACTCTAATTGGGTTATATATATTTACATATAGAGATGGAAAAATTGCGAAAAATCGAAAAATTATACAACTTTATATAACACGTTAGATTATTTAGCTATTATATTCACAGAAGCAATAATCCTAAAGAAATGGATCAAAACTATTAGACAATATTCAAGTACCTAAAAGAGCTAGCTATATTAGAACTATATATGTTAGAATTGAATCATATAACTTCATATTTTTATGAGTTAGTGGCACATATTGATATATAGACCTCCCTCTTCTATATTTTGGAGAAGGATAATTTGTATAGAACCTATTCAAAGCTGCTATTGGTATGCATATGATGCATAATTATTATTATTTTATATTTTAGATAACAATTAGACCTTCGACCACCAGTTTTATCAACGTAGCATAGATATCATTATGGGAGATTGTTTAAATGATAATTAATACAACAGAAATACAAGCTATCAATTTTTTATATTGGAAGTCTCAAGAGAAATATATGGAATCATATGAATGTTTGGCCCTATATTTAATGCTTGTATTTAAAAATAAAACTAGATGGACTAATAATTATTTGATTGAAAAGATAAATATATGCGGAAATAGAACAACGTATTGAACCCGGTACCTATTTGCAAGCTCTAATAGATAGTACAAAACTACTTTTCAAAGAAAATCTTCTTCTAGATAGAAGAAATACTTATTTATTCAGTATTGCACTATTCATGGCAATAATATATATTTTTTTAAGTTATTCAATAATTTCTTTTAACTATCTTTTATTCTAATTAATTTTAATATTTATACCTTTTTCTATATCCTTAAATAAAATTATATAGAATTTATATTTTGTAACTGCTGCGCAGCTCCTTATTTATATATTTATAGGATTTACAAATCTTTTAATCATTTTTGCTATAATGTTCATGAATAGTCATTAATAGTTCAGAATATTATAAAGATTTTCATCTTTTGACCTTGGGAATAAAGTTACTTCAATAATTTGTATAAGTTTTTTTATTTCACAAACTAATTGTTTGGATTTAAATGAATTAAAATTAATTATAAGTTGGTTAATAATGTTCTAACATAGACTTGTTTTTAGGACCTATTTATTTTCTATTGTTATCTATGAATTGATCACAAGTCGAAATATAGTTAAAGCCTTGTATAATAAATATATATCTTGAACGTATATTAAATTAAGTTAACATGCATTTTGTAAGATTTTTTGATCTTTTTAACAATCGTCAATCTAGATAACTATTGTATTAACATTTATCGTAACAGAAAATTTACTTATATTAGCCAATCAAATTTATTCTGCTCCAAGAACCGAGGATTGTGTTAGTTGTAAAAGATGTGAATCTTCATGTCCAACAGATTTCTTGAGTGTTCAACTTTATTTATGGCATGAAACACTCGCGGTATGGGTCTATCTTATTGATACGTTTGCTACTTAATAAATAACCTATTTTTTACCGGTAAAACCTGTGCCCAAAATATTTGAGCATGGGTTTTCTGTCCTAAGTATATCTTGTTTTTACCACGAACCATTTTTACTTGTTTAACACTAATTTTATTTTTACTTATATTTGTGGGCTCATTAATTTTCTTTCTTTCACATAGAGAAAATAAATTAATCCATTTATATACTATATTTATATATTAGTACTTATTCTAACGATTTATGTATTCTGTTATCATTTATCATTTGCAATTTATAAAAATTCCGCGGATAAATTTTTTTACTATAAATAACTAGAAGAGATACTGATAATAATTATCCATATAAAAGGTATGCATAGCCTAATATCATCATACTTACGTGCATTATTAGCCACTTGAATTGAGGGGGTGGGTATTAATATTGTAGATTTACGCATTTATATTAAAAGATCGTAAGTAACAAAATTTTGGATAAAAACATCAGTTAGTCCAATTAGTGTACTTAGTTTTTTATTGAAATATAGTATTACAAGTTCATCAATTAAAAAAGTTATAGAATGAATTGTAATTATAATTGAAATAATCGAAAAAGAAATATGAGTTAATATATGTTTTAAGATTTAAAATATCATAAAATAAAAAAAAAATTATTAATATTAAATATAAATATTAGAAAATAAAAATCGTGATAAGATATATTTACTTTTTTTTAGTAAATCACGTGCCGCTACTCGGACTCGAACCGAGATGCTCTAGCACTGCTTCCTAAGAGCAGCGTGTCTACCAATTTCACCATAGCGGCTTGTCTTGTTGAATTCATAATAGCTTATAAATAAACAATCATCTAGATTTAAGAATTTACATTGGGTTTAATATTTTTTGAGAAATGATTTAAATGAATATGAATAACTTTATTTTAATTTTATAAAAATATTTTGTTAATTATTCAAAATTAATATTTAATTTATTCAAAACATTTTATACTAAGTAATTTGTATGAATTAATGATGAGATATAAGATATAAGTGGTTCTATATAAAAAAATAATACTTGATTTTTGTTGAATTAGGAAAGGTAAACAAATTTTTATTTTATCTTACATATCATGTGTTAAGAATATAACTAATTATATTTCCTCTAATTATATTTCCTATTGAATAACTCAATAGGAAATATAATTAAAGAGTTTAATTTTCAAATTTAAATTTAAATAAGTAATTTTTATTTTTTAATTAGACAAATTTATATTATTTATATTATTTTAATATATTATATTACTCATTTTATTTGTATTGTTTTTATTTTATAATTAAATTCCCACTATAAAAAATTTTCCTTAAGGAAAGTGCTTTTAATGCTGTCCAATAACCTTTCTTTTTCCAAAAATTTTTACGAATACGTTTTTTTTTTACAGAAGTACGTTTTTTTGGAACTGCCATTTAAATAAAAATTTAGAAATTATTCATTAGTATAACTGGATGTGAAAGACATTTATTGTTTTCTATAATTTAAACAGAATGCCATATTATTCCTAAGGAAAATATCATATTTATAAAACTAAATTAAATAAAAAACATAAATAATTTTTAAAATATTAATTACCGAATATCTAAATTCGGACATAAAATACTTATTAGCTTGAATGTAATTATTAATTGCCATTACACATCTAAATTCGAACAGCAAACTATGATAAATTACATGCAAATTTGCCCTTGCCTTCTTTCTAAAAGAAGGTATTAATCCGTCGTAATTTGGATCATTAATGGATTTAAAATAATTACTAGCTCGAATGTACCTATTTTTTGAACTTCCAAAAAGATATCTATAATAAAATTGCTGTATCCAGACTAATACTAATCCAAGACATTTCATGAATATAAATTGGCCAATTACCCAACCAAAAAAGCTACTTGTTACAAATAACATCTTGTTGTTGCATCGAAACATATAAATGTTGACTGATCTGGATAACATTGAACTTGGTAAAACGAAGTAGTTCAATAATTGAAAAATTAAATTATTAATAAATACGCATATCAGGCCGAACTCACGCATTGAATTTTTTGATTCATAATCAAAAAATTTTTTGTGGTTGTTCCAGAAGAAATTCAACAAAAGATATGGTACAGCCATGGCAGTTAGTGTATGAGCTCTATCCAATGTTAGATGCAGAGGCGAATAA